TCTTTTCTTCTTTTTCTGTTCCTTATTTATGCATAACTCCATATTATTCAATAGATGAATAGAAAGTTACTCAAATTCCTTATAAGATTTCCATTATTGGATTCATAATAGAAAATAAACAAACATCTTGAAAAAGTGTGAATCAATGGTTTCTTGTTTCTAATAATTCACGAAAGATATTATTAAATTATATTTACTCTTTACACTTTACACAATTAAATTAATTTAATTTATACGTATAATATAATGGATCTTAAATCCATTAACAATTCTTTTTGTTGATTATAAAATTTTTTGTTTGAATCTTTTCATTTCAAGTAATTGGTTGGTCGTAGTCGTATAGTCGTATATAGTCGTAATAATAATATACATATATAATGTAATAATATATAATGTAATTGTATGTAATAATATATATATAATGTAATAATTCTATGTAATATAGAATATATTATGTAATGTAATATAAAATAGTATATAATACTTAATGAAAGAAAGAAATGAAAGAAAGAAAACCCGGCGATAACAATCTATATTCATAATGCAACTGTTAGATCCAAAATAAAGGTCTTTCTTGACCGAATTAGAAGTATAGAACTCCCCGATATGGAAAGACGGAATATAGAATCTAAAAGGATAATGAAAGTTGTTCGTCTTTGAATCGGGTTGGACCTGAAGAAAAAAGAATTAAAATAGAAAAAGAAAGTAAAAATTCTATTTTTCGATAGATTGTGGGGCACCTTTTTCTTCTTTTCCTTCGAAATATTATGTTATGGGCAATTAAGCAACCTATTACTGGACTGAGTCCAATGAAAAAAATAAAAAGGTAATTAGTATCAGGCATTCGTTCCAAAACGGATTATATCCTCTTGAAAAAGAAGGGAAATGATCAAAATTTAATTTTCAATTGGAACTAAACTAATTCTGTCAATTGATTTTTTATTACCGTCATATTTTCTAAAAATTTTAATTTAGGTAAGTGCTTTATCAGCATATGTAGCAAAGGAACATATCTAATTTAGCTCTTTCATGCTTACTATAACTAGTTATTTCGGTTTTCTACTGGCTGCTTTAACTATAACCCCAGCTCTATTCATTGGTTTAAACAAGATACGACTTATTTGAAATAAATTGAATGAAAAAATTGATAAAAACGAATATTTCTCTGAGATTCTTGGTATTCTATGGTTCTTTTACACATCAATTGTCAATTCTTGGTCATTGAGATTCATGGATAATTCAGATTAATATTTTTAAATGTATCTTACCTATTTTTTTATCCCCTTAAACAAACCGAAATGATTGAAGTTTTTCTATTTGGAATCGTCTTAGGTCTAATTCCTATTACTTTAGCAGGATTATTCGTAACCGCATATTTACAATACAGACGCGGTGATCAGTTAGATCTTTGATTGAGTAATATTTATTTCTTTTTTATTGACCTCCTTCCCGCAGGAGGTCCAATGCAAGTTGCAATTAAACTTTTTTGTTTTTTTTTTGTTCAAATATTTTATTGTGATTCGACATCAAATAAACTGACTCACGCTCTATAGGATTTGAACCCACGACATCGGGTTTTGGAGACCCGCGTTCTACCGAACTGAACTAAGAGCGCTTTCTTATGCTTATGGCAGGGGATACAACTGTACTGTAAAGAAATCTACCCCAATGCATCTTGCATACATATAGTATAAAAAACGGAAAATTATGTACAATTTGAATCGTTCTCAATTAATCCTCGTTACTGTCCATAGAAGAAGTAATAGGTAGGGATGACAGGATTTGAACCCGTGACATTTTGTACCCAAAACAAACGCGCTACCAAGCTGCGCTACATCCCTTTTTTTTTTCAAATTGTTGGGCAGTCTCATTCTACAAAATACCTGTCTTGTTTTCCATATCTTCATTTTTTCCTCCATCTATATACAATTTTCTTATCATTTCTTCTCTTCCTTTTGGTTTCATATAAGAAAATCTTATACATATCATAAATATAAGAATTATATACATCTGAAACCTAACGTATAAAAAAGTTTTATCAGTAATGTTCAGGAACAGGGGATTAGATGAAAATCTCATTTATTGATTAATTGTACATATCTATTTTAGCATTTAATTCGGAATTCTGTGTAAAATAAATACAAATGATCTTGAACTACAACATCTGACCATATACACATATGTATTACAATCCATAGGAAAGGAGGATTTTCAATGCGAGATATAAAAACATATCTCTCCGTAGCACCTGTGCTAAGTACTCTATGGTTTGGGTCTTTAGCAGGCCTATTGATAGAGATTAATCGTTTATTCCCGGATGCCTTGTCATTCCCATTTTTTTGATTCTAGTTATTGATTATGTGAAGAAATGAATAAAATTAGAGATACAATTCTACATGACTCAAATTTCGAATTTCCTCCCTCCTTTTTCAGTTCTTTCATTTCAGTTCCTTAGCTTTAGGATAGGGAGAAAAGAAAAAAAGTGTATGGAACCTCAACAAAAATGTGATAGATCGAAGATCGAATTTGGGAGACCTAAAATTTAAATGTGGATCCAGTCTAGGGAGGGTTCCGCGAAATCATAGCATAGAAAGAAGATACTTAAATTAAATAAGAATAATAATTTAGTGGATTTAGGATAGGAACAATTGATAGTTAGAAATAAATTGTATTACTTAATTATTACTTCATAAAATTATTATTTTATTACTCTATAAAATATAAAATAAAAATTTTTACTTAATTACATTAATATTAATTTTTAAATTTGAATAAATAAGAATTTAATGATAATTGCAACTAAATTTTTAGAAAATTCCATTTCTAGTTAGTAACTTCTATTTAATTTACTTTTGTTTTCTTCTTCTTCAGCTCGGATCGAAAATGTAAGAGTTAAGCCGATACAAAATTCAAAGGGGGTTTATGGCTAAGGGTAAGGATGTAAGAGTTATAGTTATTTTAGAATGTACCAGTTGTGCCCGAAATGATGTCAATAAGGAATCGCCGGGTATTTCTAGATATATTACTCAAAAGAATCGACACAATACGCCTGGTCGATTAGAATTGAGAAAATTTTGTCGCTATTGTCACAAGCATACGATTCATGGGGAAATCAAGAAATAGATTGAACGGAACACATATGTGTTCTTTTCAAGTCAAAGAAGAAAAAGAGCTTAACATATATTTAATTTTAATTTTTAATATAGATTTAATTTTTAATATAGAATATGAATAATGTGTATACATTATGCATACAAATCAAAGCCTATTTTGGTAGGATCTGAAGTAAATAAAATAAAGAAATAGAATTTTAGAGATAAGGAATAAACCATGGATAAATCCAAACAATCTTTTCGTAAATCCAAGCAATCTTTTCGCAAATCCAAACGATCTTTTCGTAGGCGTTTGCCCCCAATTAGATCGGGGGATCGAATCGATTATAGAAACATGAGTTTAATTAGTCGATTTATTAGTGAACAAGGGAAAATATTATCTAGACGGGTGAATAGATTGACTTTGAAACAACAACGATTAATTACTATTGCTATAAAGCAAGCCCGTATTTTATCTTTGTTACCCTTTCTTAATAATGAGAGACTATTTAAGAATAAAAAATCGGAGTCGATCCCCCGAACTCGAATTACTCGTCCTAGAAAAAAAAAATAGACATACTCCTCGATTGACTCCAAACTCCAATTGTAACTCAAGCTCAGATGTGTTTTTTGTTCGAAAAGGCCTAGAATCTAGAAGAGTGGGTTCCAGTGTTAAAAGAAAAAAGAATTCCCATTTTTTTTTTAAGTGATTTTTATTCTATCTTCCCGGAGAAGTCACTCCGGGGAATTCTGTTTCGTTTCAATCATTCCTTTACTGTACATGACTTTATAATCTACTTTATTTGAATTTGATTTGATGATCTTGTTGGAAATCATGTAAAGACAATTCTTATTTGATATAGCTATTTGTGCAGGTATTTTACGATTAAGAAGCAATTGCTTCTTGTACAGATTATGTATTAATATACTATAACTATACAATACCAACCTTTCGCGAGTTATTGCATTTATCCGAGTGATCCACAAACGACGAAAATCCCTCTTTTGCCTGCCTCTATCTCGATGAGAGGAAGCCAAAGCTCTAATTTTTTGTTGAGTAATCGTTCGAATAAGTCTCGAATGAGCCCCTCTAAAGGTTGACGCAAAAAAACGAATTTTTGTTCGACGTCTACGAGCTATATATCTCCGTCTAACTCTTGTCATTGAATCAAATTAAACCTTAATGAATAACTAATTGATTTCTATTCTTTCAGCCATCCTTTTATCCCCCTTGGTCGATGAATAACAAAACGGATTATTCCGATATATAAAATATGAATTCGAATGGCTTTTGCTACTATAACCTTCCTTACCACCATTTTTTATTCCTTTCAGGCATTTCACCTGAAAATAATAAATTCTAATGATACTAAAAAAAAGTGGGTTCCTTCGTTTCTATGGTTATTTCTTAAACGGCGAGGTCCTCTCTATACACCGGAGCTTCTTCTTTCATTTAATCAAATGGTATTGTGAACTTGTATAGTTCACACTCTTTGGCTCTACCCATCAATTATCAATTATAGAGTAATAGCTCTTTTCACAATAAGAGTTATCTATACAGTAACGGCATTTAATTAGGAAAGTTGGCTAGGTAGCTGACCCTCTTAGTCCGTTCTTTTAACAATGGGAGCATAATCTTTTTGCTTCTTATGATACCATTTCCTCCGCTTAATGGATAACTATTTACTACCTATGGGGAATTGCTTTTCATCTCAAATTTAGGTGATTGGATTTACACCAATGGAAACCATAAATTCCATACACAATACACAATATAGATATATGAAAAATCTTTTCCATTTACTCTATTCATTGGTGCCGTTCAGTAATACTGGAAAAATTTTCTCATTTGTATTTGTTCGAACTCATGATCTGAACGAGTCGCACATACACCCTAGTACATGTTCCTCGACGCTGAGGACATTCTCTAAGAGCGGGAGATTTCGTAACATTTCTTATTGGCTGTCTTGCATTTCTAATAAGTTGTTTAATAGTTGGCATGTCGTATATATATATATACGTTGTATATATAATTAGAAATTAGAATGGAATGGGTTGGTTTAGATCGATCTTAACCTGAGAATTAATCTGATAATTAATGATTATCAATTTTTTATATTCAATATAAAATCACAAAAAATTCAATTACGGTTTGAAATAAATTTACAATAAAAAATCCTCGAAATCCTCAGGATCCGCCCCTACAAGATCAACAATGCCGTGAGCTTGGGCTTCTGTTGCTGACATAAAAATATCTCTTTCCATGTCTTGGGCTACAACCCAAAGAGGCATACCTGTTCTTTGTACATAAACCTTTGTGAGGGTTTCGCGAAGTTTCACTATCTGTCTCGTTTCCCTGAAAAAGTCCCCTGATCTTCCGTCATAAAAAGAACTAGCAGGTTGATGAATCATAATCCTAACCTAATGTTATTGATATAACAGGTTCTTCTATCTCGCATGATCGGGCTAAATTAAAGGATAAAAAAAAATAAAAAGAAGAAAATGGAATTGAACAACCGTACGGGCATTTCTATGTTGCATACGGCTCCGCAATGGAATTTACTTTATTCTTCTCTTCTATTCTATCGAAGAAATATAATTTATCTGATTCAGATCGTTGAATTATCCATTTACCACCCTTCCTTTCGTAGGAGTAAAAAATACTATGATGGTTCTGTTGCTTTATATAGATATCTTATCTATGATTTAGCAATCCCAAAGTTCCCTTCTGATACGATCAAATAAGGAAAATTTATCTTTTTTTTTCGTACTCTTTCATTTTCATAAGATGAATATCAAAAAGAGACTTCTGGTGTGGAAGAAAAAAAGTTTGTGACGCTGAAATGTACTCCCGACACATAAAATCAACAAATCGGAAATACCCTTTGTTTCATACTACTATCTCGATACAAAATCTCTTGTTATGAAAAAACAATAAAATAATGGTTTGTTTAGATCGAATTCGAAGTGCCATGCTATTATTACTTATTATTCATATTCAATATGGCGAAGGCATAGTGTTTCTTTTTTTTTTTCAAATCAAAACTCATTGGCGCCAAGCGTGAGGGAATGCTAGACGTTTGGTAATTTCTCCTCCGACCAGGATGAAAGATGCCATTGAAGCGGCTATTCCCATGCATATTGTATGCACGTCGGGCGTCACAAATTGCATAGTATCAAAAATAGCTATTCCTGATATTACCCATCCGCCGGGAGAGTTTATAAATAAATAAAGATCCCTAGTCTGATCTTCTATACTGAGATATACCATGAGACCAACAATAGTATTCGAGATCTCCTCCTTGACCTCTTGTCCTAAAAAAAGTAATCTTTCTCGATAAAGTCGGTTGATTAGGACAAAATCCTATCCTTTAGTCCTTTAGGAGCCGTACACGCACCTTTGGATGCATACGGTTCAAAATCAAAATGAAATGGAGAAAAAAGAATCAATGTGTCGATTCTTGTTCTATTTCTTTTTTCTTTAACTTAATAGGTTTTTCTAAAAAAAACGTTTTTCTTCCATTTTTCAAAAAACATGAGATGTGTTCTCGCTTCCTTACCTATAAAAAAAAAGAATTTATTGAACTTATTGAAATTGAACTAATCTCTTTCATTGATGTATTATTTCATCGATATTCAATTCAAATCACGATGCAATTTTCTTGTTCCTGAATGGGCCCTTGCATTTCTTTTAGGTTCATGTTCTACTCCGGGAAAAGATCTGTCCGAATTTTATTTGCACATATAGGGCAAATAATCTCAGTACCACTTCTTTTTTTTTCAATTCGTTTCATGTCTTTTCCCAACTCAACTATTTGATGTATTCATCATGCTATTCTGTTGGTTATTGGTTGGACGTTTGAAATCACTCTTATAGTAACTCATCTTACTTATAGTAACTCATCTTACTTATAGTAATATAGTAAGGATAAGAATCCTTTATAATACAAGTAATAATCATACATATATTACCAATTTGGTATTTTCTGAACGGAGCCTGAATACTTTATTTTTATTTTTCCAAGTGAACCATAAATCCTCCTAATTGATAATATGGATCCCAAAATGCAAATATAAATAAATTGATCTAATTACACTTCACGCTCCGAATGATTGATGCTTCCCTCAATACAATATTTCTTGGGCGAAACAGAGGATATCTCGATCGGGGGAGAAAACGGGTAAATTCCATATGACTCAATATGTCTGACAAGTCGCACTATAACTCAACCCAAGTTGCATCTTCCTCTCCGGGATTCCGAAAAGGTACTTTTGGAACACCAACGGGCATTAATTTAAAGACAAAATTGAGTACTATACTTCGCGTTAATATGGAAACGTAACAATGGCTTTATCATCTTTATCTCTTTTTCTCTTTATTGTATTTTATACATAGATTTTTATACATAGATTGAAAGGTTTATAGAGTAAGACAGAATGAATAAAGATAAAATTTAATTAACGTATCAATCGTTGGAATGATAAACAAGTATCTATGTATTTGTTTCCCGAAAGTAGGAGTAATCCTCCCATTGCGTATTGGTACTTATCGGGTATAGAATAGATCCGCTTCTCTTTGTTCTTACGAACAGAATTTTTCCCTTATTTTCAATGGAACGGAATAAATATTAACCTTTTCTCATACAGAATCTACTGAAAAGTTAGGTACATAGTATAGTCTTTTCCAATTCCAATGCGATAAAATAAAGTGACATAGTGTCTAGTTTTTTTTTGATAAAGGGGTATTTCCATGGGTTTGCCTTGGTATCGTGTTCATACTGTCGTATTGAATGATCCTGGTCGATTACTTTCGGTCCATATAATGCATACAGCCCTAGTTGCTGGTTGGGCCGGTTCGATGGCTTTATACGAATTAGCGGTTTTTGATCCCTCTGACCCCGCTCTCGATCCAATGTGGAGACAAGGTATGTTCGTTATACCCTTCATGACTCGTTTAGGAATAACCAATTCGTGGGGTGGTTGGAGTATTTCAGGGGGAACTATAACGAATCCTGGTATTTGGAGTTATGAAGGTGTGGCAGGGGCACATATTGTGTTTTCTGGTTTGTGCTTCTTGGCAGCTATCTGGCATTGGGTGTATTGGGACCTAGAAATATTCTGCGATGAACGTACGGGCAAACCTTCTTTGGATTTGCCTAAGATCTTTGGAATTCATTTATTTCTCTCAGGGTTGGCTTGCTTTGGTTTTGGCGCATTTCATGTAACAGGTTTGTATGGTCCTGGAATATGGGTGTCCGATCCTTATGGACTAACCGGAAAAGTACAACCTGTAAGTCCTGCATGGGGCGCGGAAGGCTTTGATCCTTTTGTTCCCGGAGGAATTGCCTCTCATCATATTGCAGCGGGTACATTGGGCATATTAGCGGGCTTATTCCATCTTAGTGTCCGTCCGCCTCAACGTCTATACAAAGGATTGCGTATGGGCAATATTGAAACTGTACTTTCCAGTAGTATCGCCGCTGTTTTTTTTGCAGCTTTCGTTGTTGCTGGAACTATGTGGTATGGTTCAGCAACAACTCCAATCGAATTATTTGGTCCCACTCGTTATCAGTGGGATCAAGGATACTTTCAGCAAGAAATATACCGAAGAGTTAGTGCCGGACTAGACGAAAATCTAAGTTTATCGGAAGCTTGGTCTAAAATTCCCGAAAAATTAGCTTTTTATGATTACATTGGTAATAATCCGGCAAAAGGGGGATTATTCAGAGCAGGGTCAATGGATAACGGGGATGGAATAGCTGTTGGATGGTTAGGGCACCCTGTCTTTAGAGATAAAGAAGGGCGCGAGCTTTTTATACGTCGTATGCCTACTTTTTTTGAAACATTTCCGGTGGTTTTGGTGGATGGAGACGGAATTGTGAGAGCCGATGTTCCTTTTAGGAGAGCAGAATCAAAGTATAGTGTTGAACAAGTAGGTGTAACTGTTGAGTTCTATGGTGGCGAACTCAATGGAGTCAGTTATAGTGATCCTGTGACTGTTAAAAAATATGCTAGACGTGCCCAATTAGGTGAAATTTTTGAATTAGATCGGGCTACTTTGAAATCTGATGGCGTTTTTCGTAGCAGTCCAAGGGGTTGGTTCACTTTTGGTCATGCTACGTTTGCTTTGCTCTTCTTTTTCGGACACATTTGGCATGGCGCTAGAACCTTGTTCAGAGATGTTTTTGCTGGTATTGATCCAGATTTGGATGCTCAAGTGGAATTTGGAACATTCCAAAAAATAGGAGATCCAACTACAAGGAGACAAGTAGTCTGATATAAGATTGCTCTGGTATCTTTCGCCTCTTTTTTTTATTTGACATAGGGTTAGAGTACTTAAGAAATCTTGACTTGAATCACTATCTTTTCTTTTCCTTTTCTTTATCTTTATATTTTATACTATATGGTAAATGATGCCAAATGAATAGGTGTGGAAGCTATAATTGTAAACCACGATCGAATCTATGGAAGCATTGGTTTATACATTCCTTTTAGTCTCTACTTTAGGGATAATTTTTTTCGCTATCTTTTTTCGAGAACCACCTAAGGTTCCAACTAAAAAAGTAAAATAATTTTTCATTATTTCAATTGAAGTAATGAGTCTCCCATATAGGGAGACTCATTACTTCAACTAGTCCCCGTGTTCTTCGAATGGATCTCTTAGTTGTTGAGAGGGTTGCCCAAAAGCGGTATATAAGGCGTACCCAGTAAAGCTTACAAGTAAACCAGATATAAAGATGGCGATTAGGGTTGCTATTTCCATTTTTAGACAATTTCAAGATCACAATACAATGGATCTATAATAAGATCGTTTATTTACAACTACAACGAAATGGTATACAAAGTCAACAGATCTCAACCAATGATTAAATAAATAGGATTTATGGCTACACAAACCGTTGAGGATA